ATTTCAATAATAGAATTAAACTATTTCTTAAGAATTCAAAAATCTTTGTGCTTCTTACACTATTTAATATATATATATATATATATATATAATTTTAAAAAAAAATTAATTATTAAATAATTAATAAAAATGAAAAAAATTTTATTTTTTAAAAAACCATTAATAATTAATAATTTAAATAAATATTTTTATCTTATATTAATTTTTAGAACACTAATTACAATTAATTCATCTTCATGAATTAGTGCTTGAATAGGTATAGAAATTAATTTATTATCATTTATTCCATTATTAATTAATAAATCTAAATCATCAAAAAATTCAATTTCAACTATAAGATATTTTATTATTCAAGCTAGATCATCATCAATAATAATTATATCTATTATATTAATAAAATTAGAAAATAATCTTATTAAAATTAATTTAATTATAATAATTCTTCAATTTAGATTAATTTTAAAAATTGGAGCAAGACCATTTCATTGATGATTAACAAAAATTATTAATTATATTAATTGAAAAAATTGTTTTATTATTTTATCTTGACAAAAAATTGCACCATTATTTATATTAATAAATACAAATACAAATATAATTATTTATATAACAATAATTTTTTCATCCATCACTGGTGCAATTTCTGGTATTAATCAAACTTCCCTAAAATTAATTATAACATATTCATCAATTAATCATTTATCATGAATAATAATAGCTTTAATAATTAATCACAATCTAATAATCTTTTATTTATTAATATATTTAATTAATAATCTTTTAATTTGCTTAATATTAGAAAAAATAAATCTAAATTACTTAAATCAATTATTTTATAATAATAAAATAATAAATAAATTTATTTATATATTAATAATTACATTATTTATATCAATAGCAGGAATTCCCCCTTTTGTTGGATTTTTACCAAAATTAATAATTCTTACTTTAATAATTAAAAATTTTTTATGAATTGAATCAATTATTTTTATTATAACTACTTTAATCACTTTATCATTTTATATAAATCCAATTTTATCAGGTTTAATTATTAATAAAATTAATCAAAAATGAAATATAATAAATAATTATTATATTCAAATTTCTTATATTTTATTAATTAATTTCTTTTTATCAACAATTACTTTATTATTTTTAATAAATAATTTATGAGACTATTAAAGATTTTAAGTTAATAAATTAAACTAAAAGCCTTCAAAGCTTTAAATAAAAATAATTTTTTTAAATCTTAAATTTCAATAAATAAATTTATAAATTTAAATTTGCAATTTAATGTTATTTTTTAACTATGAAATTTACTTATATATATATATATATGATAAAAGAATTTAATAAATTCTTAAATAAATTTACAATTTATCGCCTAAATCAGCCATTTTATCGAATAAATGATTATTTTCAACTAATCATAAAAATATTGGAACTTTATATTTCATTTTTGGTATTTGATCAGGAATATTAGGACTCTCATCAAGAATAATTATTCGCCTAGAATTAAGAAGACCTGGATCTTTATTAAATAATGATCAAACTTACAATATAATTGTAACATCTCATGCATTTTTAATAATTTTTTTTATAGTTATACCAATTATAATAGGAGGATTTGGAAATTGATTTATTCCTTTAATATTAAGATCTCCTGATATAGCATTTCCACGAATAAATAATATAAGATTTTGACTATTACCTCCATCATTAATTTTATTAATTCTTAGAAGATTAGTAGAAATAGGATCAGGAACAGGATGAACAGTTTATCCTCCTCTTTCTAGAAATTTAGGACATAGAGGACCCTCTGTAGATTTTACAATTTTTTCTTTACATATAGCAGGAATTTCATCTATTTTAGGAGCAATTAATTTTATTTCAACAATTATTAATATACATCCAAAAACAATAAAATGAGATCAAATTACTTTAATAACTTGAGCAGTAATAATTACATCAGTATTATTATTATTATCATTACCTGTTTTAGCAGGAGCTATTACTATATTATTAACTGATCGAAATTTAAATACAACATTTTTTGACCCTACAGGAGGAGGAGACCCAATTCTTTATCAACACTTATTTTGATTTTTTGGACATCCTGAAGTTTACATTTTAATTTTACCAGCATTTGGTATAATTTCACATATTATTTCAAAAGAATCTGGTAAAAAAGAAACATTTGGAACATTAGGAATAATCTATGCAATAAGAACTATTGGTTTACTTGGATTCATTGTTTGAGCACATCATATATTTACTGTAGGTATAGATATTGATACACGAGCTTACTTTACTGCAGCTACTATAATTATTGCTATTCCTACAGGAATTAAAGTATTTAGATGATTAGCTACAATAAATGGTTCTTCTATAAATTTTAATGCATCAACATTATGAAGAATTGGATTTATTTTTCTTTTTACTGTAGGAGGATTAACAGGTGTTATATTATCAAATTCTTCAATTGATATTATTTTACATGACACATATTATGTAGTTGGACATTTTCATTATGTATTGTCAATAGGAGCAGTATTCGCAATTATAGCAGGACTAATTTATTGATTCCCTACAATAACAGGATTAACTTTAAATGAAAAATGATTAAAAATCCAATTTTTAATTATATTCTTAGGAGTAAATTTAACTTTTTTTCCTATACACTTTTTAGGTTTAAATGGTATACCTCGACGATACTCAGATTATCCAGACATATTTTTAAGATGAAATATTTTATGTTCAATTGGTTCAATTATAACATTTATTAGAATTATTTATATAATATTTATTATTTGAGAAAGAATATCAACTCAACGACAAATTATATTTGATGATAATCCAAATTCCTCTCTCGAATGACATCAAAATAATTTTCCTATACAAGATCATACATTTAATCAAATTGTAATTTTAATAAAATTCTATTATGGCAGACTAATGCAATGGGCTTAAAATCCATTTATAAAAATTTTATTTTTTAATAGAAATACCAACATGATCAAATATAATATTTCAAAATGCTTCATCTCCTATTATAGAACAATTAATTTTTTTTCATGACCATACTATAACTATTATTATTTTAATTATAATATCAATTTCATACATAATAACAAATTTAATATTTAATAAATTTGTAAATAAACAAATAATAAATAATCAAAGAATTGAAATAATTTGAACTATTATACCCATATTATTATTAATTTTAATTGCTTTACCATCAATTCATATTCTTTATTTAATTGATGAAATTAATAATCCTTTATTAACAATTAAAGCAATTGGTCATCAATGATACTGAAGATATGAATATTCAGATTTTAAAAATATTGAATTTGATTCCTATATAACTAAAAACAATAATTTATCATCATTTCGATTATTAGATGTAGATAATAACTTAATTTTACCTTTTAATACTCAAATTCGAGTTTTAGTTACTTCAACAGATGTTATTCATTCATGAACTATTCCTTCATTAGGGAAAAAAATTGATGCAGTACCAGGACGATTAAATCAAATTAGATTAATAATAAAACGACCAAGATTATATTTTGGACAATGTTCAGAAATCTGTGGAGCTAATCATAGATTTATACCAATTGTTATCGAAAGAATTCCTATAAATTTTTTTTTAAAATGAATTCATTCATATTAAACATTAAGTAGCTAAAACGTAAGCATTGATCTTTTAAATCATGATATATTAAACTAACAATTATTCTTAATGAAAAGAATTAATTTATTAAATAAAATAATAGTTTGTCAAACTATCAATATTAGTTATCTAATATTCTTTTATTCCACAAATATTTCCAATAAATTGAATTATACTTTATTTTTTTTTTATTTCTGTATTAACTATTATTAATTTAAAAATTTTTTTTTTTACAATTATTAATGTTCCTTATAATAAAAAAAAAATTATTTTTTATCATAATTATCATAATAATTATAATAATTGAAAATGATAATAAATTTATTCTCTATTTTTGACCCAATATCTAGATTTATACCAAAATATTATTTAAATTGATTAACAGTAACTTTAGGAATTTTTTTTTACCCAATAAATTTTTGATTAATTATATCTCGAATTAATATAATTTGATGAATTATTTTAAAATATATTCATATAGAAATTAAAAAATTAATAATAAATAAAAATAAAGGAAGAACATTAATATTTTTATGTTTATTTATAATAATTTTATTTGTAAATTTTTTAGGTTTACTATCATATATTTTTACAGGTTCTAGACATTTAAGATTTAGATTAACTTTAGCTTTTCCTATATGATTAAGATTTATAATTTTTGGGTGAATAAATAATACAAATATTATATTTATTCATTTAGTACCTCAAAGTACTCCTCCAACATTAATACCATTTATAGTATTAATTGAATCTATCAGAAATTTTATTCGACCTATCACTTTATCAGTACGTTTAACTGCAAATATAATTGCAGGACATTTATTAATAACATTATTAAGAAGAATAAGAACTTATTTAAGACCATCAAAAACTTTTATTGTAATTTTTATTCAAATTACTTTATTAAGATTAGAATTTGCTGTTGCTATTATTCAAGCATATGTATTTATAGTATTAATAACTTTATATTCTAGAGAAGTAAATTAATGATAAAAAAAACACATCCTTTTCATATTGTTGATTATAGACCTTGACCTTTATTAGGATCTTTAGGTGTAATAATTATATTAATAGGTTCAATTAAATTATTTAATTTTAATAATAATAATTTATTAATTTTAGGAACCTCAATTATTGTAATAATTATAATTCAATGATGACGAGATATTATTCGAGAAAGAACATTTCAAGGATTACATACATCATTTGTAATAAATGGAATACGTTTAGGAATAATATTATTTATTATTTCAGAAATTTTTTTTTTTATTTCTTTTTTTTGAGCATTTTTTCATAGTTCATTAACTCCAAATATTGAAATTGGAAGAATATGACCTCCTAAAAATATTACACCATTTAATCCTTTTCATATCCCTTTAATAAATACAATTATTTTAATTTCATCAGGAATTTCAATTACTTGATCTCATCATAGATTAATAAATTCAATAAAAAATGAAACATTAAAAGGATTAATTTATACTATTATTTTAAGATTTATATTTTCTATCTTACAATGATTTGAATATAATGAAGCTTCTTTTACAATTGCAGACTCAATTTATGGATCAACATTTTTTATAGCTACTGGATTTCATGGAATTCATGTTTTAATTGGAACTACATTTATTATTATTAATTTTTTTCGAATTAAAAATAATCATTATTCAAAATTTCATCATTTTGGATTTGAAGCATCAGCTTGATATTGACATTTTGTTGATGTAGTTTGATTATTTTTATATATTTCTATTTATTGATGAAGAATTAATTAAATTAATTTAAATAATATAATAAGTATATTTGATTTCCAATCAAAAAGTCTATAGAATAGTTTAAATAATAAAAATTATATTTTTTATAATAATTATTAATTTTTTATTATCAATTCTTTTTTTAATTTTAATATTAATTTTTTCAAAAAAAAATTTTAATGATCGAGAAAAAAATACACCATTTGAATGTGGATTTGATCCAAAAGGACCTTTACGAATAAATTTTTCAATTCGATTTTTTTTAATTGCAGTAATTTTTTTAATTTTTGATGTAGAAATTATATTAATAATACCAATAATAATAATATTATCATTATCAAATTTAATTATTCTAATATATATAATAATATATTTTATTATTATTTTATTAATTGGATTATATTATGAATGAATATTTGGAGCACTTAATTGAATTTAAAGGATAATAGTTAATTTCATAACATTTGATCTGCATTCAAAAATAATTAAAAATTTAATTTATCTTAAAGTTGAAACAAATATTTGTATTCAGTTTCGACCTGAAATTTTAGTTAATTATTAACTCTACTTTAATAATTTATTAATTGAAGCCAAATAGAGGCATATTATTGTTAATAATATAATTGAAATAAAATTTCCAATTAAAGAAATATGAAATAATTCAAAAAAAAGCTTCTAACTTTTTATTTTAACGATTAAATTTCGTTTATATTTCTATTTTATGTAGTTTAAAAAAAACATTATATTTTCACTATAAAATAAAGAATTTATTCTTCATAAAATTGTCTAAAGATTAATAATAATCATCATATTATCTTCAATAATAAACTTTAAATTTAAGCTATTTAAACAAAATTTATAACATATATAAATTAAATATAAATATAATTAAAATTATAAAAATAAATATATTTAAAATATAATTAAAATAATAAATTAATAAATCTATATAAGATGAAAAAAAATATATACAATTTAATAATATTTGTCTTGAACAATATTCAATTCAACCTTGATCATAAACTAAAGTTAATTCTTTTCTTATTAATATAAAAATTTTAATTAATCTATATGTTGAAATAATAGGTAAAAATAATATTATCCTAAAAAATATTTTTAGATTATAATTTACTACTTTAAATAAATTAATTTTATAATAATATAAATAAAATCCTATAAAAATCCCTAATAAAATATTAAATAATGAAAGTATTTTAAAATAAATTGGTAAACAAATTATTATTGGATAAGGAAACAAAATTCAACTAAATACTGAACCTCCAAAAATTACTATAATTAATATAAAAATTAATGATTTATTAAAATTATAATTAAAATCATTTAAATTATTTAAAGAAATTATATTAAATCAATTAAATATAGTAAAATAAATTAAACGAAAAGAATAAGAAACAGTAAAAAATGTTGATACAAAAAATAAAAATATAATAAAACTATTAAAATTTATTAATAAAACTATTTCTAAAATTAAATCTTTAGAATAAAATCCAGCTAAAAAAGGAAACCCACACAAAGATAAATTAGAAAAATGAAAACAAATTGATGTTAAAGGTAATTGTATAAATATACATCCTATATAACGAATATCTTGAAAATTATTTATTGTATGAATAAAAATTCCTGAACATATAAATAATAAAGCTTTAAAAAATGCATGTATTATCAAATGAAAAAAAGCTAAACTTTTAAATCCTATAAATAAAATTCTTAACATTAAACCTAATTGACTTAAAGTAGATAAAGCAATAATTTTTTTTAAATCAAATTCAAAATTTGCATTTAATCCTGATATAAATATAGTTAATCTAGAAATTAATAAAAAATAAATTAAATAATTTTCATTATTAAATAAGTTTTCAAAACGAATTAATAAATAAACACCTGCAGTAACTAAAGTTGAAGAATGAACTAATGAAGAAACAGGTGTTGGTGCAGCTATAGCTGCAGGTAATCAAGAAGAAAAAGGAATTTGTGCACTTTTAGTAAATGAAGCAAATAAAATTAATAAAGTAATAATTATCATAAATTTATTAGATTTTATAAAATCTGTATAAAAAATATAATTTCAACTACCAAAATTTAATATTCAAGCAATTGATATTAATAAAGCAACATCACCAATCCGATTTGATAAAACAGTTAATATTCCAGAATTAAAAGATTTAATATTTTGATAATAAATAACTAAACAATAAGAAATTAATCCTAACCCATCTCATCCTAATAAAATTCTAATTAAATTTGGACTAATAATTAATAATAATATAGAAATAACAAATATAAAAATAAGTAAAATAAATCGATTTAAATTTAATTCATTCATTATATATGATTTTCTATATAAAATTACTAAAGATGAAATAAATAATACAGTAAAAATAAAAATTATTGATATTCAATCTAATAAAATAGTTATAACAACAGAAGAAGAATTAATTATTATAATATTATATTCAATAAAATAAATTAAATCAAATAATATAAAATATATTCTTAAACAAAAAAATAATATACTAATAATAAAAATAAAAAAAAATATAATATAACAAATATCAAAAAAAATAATTTAAGATAATTATTTTTATATCTTTGATATCACAAATCAATATTTTAAATTAAACTACTTAAATTTAATTTAATTTATTTATTTATTTATATATATATATATTATATATATATATATATAACTACTTAAATAAATTTAATTAAATTCAAAATAAAAAAATTTCCCTATTAATAATAAATAAATTTAAAGGAATTCAATGTAAAATTAATAATATAAATTCACGAATGTAACCTTGAGAAAAAGAATAAACTAAAAAATTAAATTTTCCATGCTGAGAAAAAGAATAAAAATATAATGTATAAGAAGCTCTAAAAAAAGATAAAAAAATTAACATAATAAATGTTAAATTTCTTCACCTAATTAATCTATTAATTAAAATAATTTCACTTAATAAATTTAATGAAGGTGGAGCAGATATATTAGAAGAACATAATAAAAATCATCATAAACATATTCTAGGCATAAAATTTATTAATCCTTTATTAATAAATATTCTACGACTACCTAATCGTTCATAAATAATATTAATTAAACAAAATAATCCTGAAGAACATAATCCATGAGAAATTATTATTAAATAAGATCCACATATCCCTCAATTTAATAATGTTAATATTCCTCTTAATATTAAACTTATATGAGCAACTGAAGAATATGCAATTAAAGATTTTAAATCAACTTGAAACAAACAAATTAAACTAATAACTACACCTCCAAATAATCTTAAACTAATAAATAAATAATTATATTTAACACCTAAATTAATAAAATTAATTAATACACGTAAAAGTCCATATCCTCCTAATTTTAATATAACTCCCGCTAAAATTATTGAACCAAAAATTGGAGCTTCAACATGAGCTTTTGGCAATCATAAATGAACTAAAAATATTGGTATTTTAACTAAAAATGCAAAAATTATAAATAAATAAACATATAAAGAATAATTTAAATTTAAATATTCAATTAAATTTATAAAATTTAAACTTTTTAATTCATTAAATATATAAATAATTATTAATAACATTGGTAAAGAAGCTATTAAAGTATAAAATAATAAATATAATCCAGCTTGTAATCGATCTAATTGGTTACCTCAACCTAAAATTAAACATAAAATAGGAATTAAACTACATTCAAAAAAAAAATAAAATATTAATAAATTATTTAATCTAAAAGTTAAAATTAAAAATATAATTAAAATTCTTATTAAAAAAATATAATATTCTTTAAATATATTATTATTATAAATAAAATATCTAGATATTATTATTAAAGAACAAATTCAAAAAGTAAGTAAAATTAAACCAAATGATAAATCATCACATCCACAATATATTCTTAAATTTTTTCATTCATTTCTATATCTACCAATAAATATAAAAATAAATCTTAATAAAAATAATCTAAACTGAAATAATCAAAAATTAGGTTTTAAAGAAAAAAAAATAAGAAATAATATATATAAATATAACTTTATCATTTTTTTTTTTAATTAATATTAAATTAAATTTAAAACTTGAAAATAATCATTTCCATAAAATCGAATTATATAAATTAATAATGATAAACCTAATACACCTTCACAAACTCTAAAAATTATAAAAAACATAATAAAATACAATTCAAATATATATATATTTAAATATAAAATAATTAAAAAATATAATAATAAAATAATAAATTCTAATATTAATAAAATTATTAATAAATGATATCGATTTATTCTAAATCTCAAAAATCTAATAAAAAATATAATATAAAAATAATCTAATAAACATAAATTTAATAAAATTAATTATAATATATATATATATATATATATATTAATTTCAGAAAAAAAAACAATTAATTTTTTCTTTAATCTCCAAAATTAATATTTTAACTAAACTATTTTCTGAATACAATTTAAAAAGTTTTATAGTTTAAAAGTAAAATATTGATTTTGTAAATCAAAGAAAAAATAATTTTTTAAAACTTTATGATAAAATTTTTAATCTTTTCAATTATAATAAATACTTTAATTATTTATTTTATAAAAAATCCTTTATCAATAGGTTTAATTTTACTAATTCAAACTATTTTAATTTCATTAATTTCAGGAATAATTAGAATAACATTTTGATATTCATATATATTATTTTTAATTTTTATAGGAAGAATATTAATTTTATTTATTTATATTTGTAGATTAATTTCTAATAAAAAATTTCTTTTTAATAAAATAATTATAATAATAATATTTTTATATATAATTTTATTTATATTAATATTATACAATAAAAATTTTAATTATATAAATTCAATTGATTTAAATTTATTTTCAAATATAGAATTATTTGAAAATTTTAATATTAAAATATCAATAAATAAATTATTTAATAATCCAGTATATAAATTATCAATTATAATAATAAATTATTTATTTATAACATTATTAATTGTTGTAAAAATTTCTAATATTAATTTAGGATCTTTACGAAAAACATTTTAATGAACAAACCTTTACGAATAAAAAACCAAATTTTATTAATTATTAATAATTCCTTTATTAATTTACCTACCCCTAGAAATATTAGAACAATATGAAATTATGGATCATTATTAGGACTATGTTTAATAATTCAATTAATTACAGGAATTTTTTTAACTATACACTATACTCCAAATATTAACTTAGCCTTTGATAGAGTAATTCATATTTGTCGAGAAGTAAATAATGGTTGAATAATTCGAACTATTCATGCTAATATAGCTTCTTTCTTTTTTATATGTATATATATACATATTGGACGAGGAATTTATTATGGATCATTTAATTTTAAAAAAACATGAATAATTGGAACAATTATATTAATAACAACTATAGCAGCAGCTTTTATAGGATATGTTTTACCTTGAGGTCAAATATCTTATTGAGGAGCAACAGTTATTACAAATCTTCTCTCAGCAATTCCTTATTTAGGAAATTTTTTAGTAACATGATTATGAGGAGGATTTTCTATCAATAATGCAACATTAAATCGATTTTTTACATTTCATTTTATTATTCCATTTATTATTACTGCAATGACAATAATTCATTTAATATTTTTACATCAAACAGGTTCTAGAAATCCTTTAGGAACAAATAGTAATATTGATAAAATTCCATTTCAACCATATTTTATTTTAAAAGATTTAATTGGATTTATTATAATTTTAATATCAGTTATAATCTTAATATTAATTAATCCTAATTTATTAGGAGATCCAGATAATTTTATTCCTGCAAATCCAATAATTACTCCTCCACATATCAAACCAGAATGATATTTTTTATTTGCTTATGCAATTTTACGTTCAATTCCAAATAAATTAGGAGGAGTTATTGCTTTAATTTCTTCTATTTTAATTTTATTAATTTTACCATTTTTTAATTCTATAAATTTTAAAAGAATTAATTTTTACCCTTTAAATCAAATATTATTTTGATCTTTAATTTCAATTATATTTTTATTAACATGAATTGGAATAAGACCTGTAGAAACTCCCTATATTATTATAGGTCAAATATTAACATTTATATACTTTTCTTATTTTATATTATATTCAATTTTAACAAAAATTTGAGATTATAAATTAAATTTATAATCAATGAACTTGAATAAGTATATGTTTTGAAAACATAATATAAAAGAAAATCTTTTATTGATTTTATTAATCCAAACTTACTAAATTAATAAAATATAAAATAAAACTTTTAATCCCATAAAAAACATTAAATAATTTAATGAAATTGATAAAAATCTTTTTCAAGCTATTCTTATTAATTTATCATAACGTAAACGAGGTAATGTCCCACGAATTAAAATAAACAAAAAAGAAATAAATGTTAATATAATATAAAAAATAATTCTTAATAAATTTCCTCCTAAAAATAATAAAGTATATAATATTCTTATAAATAAAATTCTTGAATATTCAGCTAAAAAAATTAATGAAAAAAATCCTCTTCTATATTCAATGTTAAATCCAGAAACCAATTCTGATTCACCTTCAGCAAAATCAAAAGGAGTTCGATTTGTTTCAGCTAAACAAATAATAAATCAAATTAAATTTAAAGGAAAAGTTAAATAAATAAATCATAATATAATTTGAAATAAATAAAAATTATAAAATCTATAATCTTCAATTAAAAAAATAAATGACATTAAAATTAAAGCTATTCTTACTTCATAAGAAATAGTTTGAGCAACTGAACGTAAACTCCCTAAAAAAGAATATTTAGAATTTGAAGATCAACCAGAAACTATAATTGCATAAACTCTTATCCTTAAACAACATAAAAAAAATAAAATTCCTAAATTAAATGAATATAAATTAGTAAAATAAGGTATTGAAAATCAACAAGATAAAATTAAAAATAATCTAAATAAAGGAGAAAAATAATAAGGATAAAAATTTGACTTTAAAGGAATAATATATTCTTTAGAAAATAATTTAATTGCATCACAAAAAGGTTGAGGAATTCCTAATAAACCTACTTGATTAGGACCTTTACGAATTTGTAAAATACCCAAAACCTTACGTTCTAATAAAGTTAAAAAAGCAACTCCCACTAAAACTATGATTAATAAAAATAATCTACCAAAAATAATTAAATATAAATCATAAATTAAAATTACTATATGTATTAATAATAATACTTAAATAAATTCTAAATTTATTACATAACATCTGTCAAAATAGTTTATATTTAAAATATTTAATAAAATTCATAACATAAAATCTATGATTTAAAATATTGGTCCTTTCGTACTAAATATTTTATTTAATATTAAGGATAGAAACCAACCTGGCTTACACCGGTTTGAACTCAGATCATGTAAAAATTTAAAAGTCGAACAGACTTAAAATTTAAGCTTCTTCACCTAAATTTTTTTTTAATCCAACATCGAGGTCGCAATCTTTAATGTTAATAAGAACTTAAAAAAAAATTACGCTGTTATCCCTAAGGTAATTTATTCTTTTAATCTAAAAAATAGGATCAATAAATTCATTAATTTATGTTTAATTTTTTAAAAAGTTCTTTAAATTTTTATATCACCCCAATAAAATATTTTTATTTAATGAATATAAAAATTTTTATATTCATTAAATAAAAATATAAAACTCTATAGGGTCTTATCGTCCTTTAAAAATATTTAAGCTTTTTAACTTAAAAATTAAATTCAAATTTAATAATTTTGAGACAGTTTATATTTCGTCAAATCATTCATACCAGTCCTAAATTAAAAGACAAATTATTATGCTACCTTTGTACAGTTAAAATACTGCAGCTATTTAAAATTTAATTCATTGAGCAGAATAGACTTAAAATTATAATCAAAAAGACATGTTTTTGTTAAACAGGCGAATATAAATTTTGCTGAATTACTTAAAATTACCTTATATTTATTTTATTAAATAAAATAATTATATTTACTAATATAATCATAATTTCAATTAAAATTAAATTCATTAATTTATTTTAATAAATAATTAAATATAATAAAATTTTAATAAATAATTAAATCTTATAAAATTATAACATTTTTTAAATTATAGCAAATTCTAAGCTTAAAATATATTTATTATTTAATATATATATATATATATATATTATATTATAAAATTTATGATTTAAAGATTATCCCTTAAAACATTTATATTAAAATATAATATCTTTATAAAAAAAATATTATAATATATTAATATTTAAATTAAATTTATTTATTAAAAAACTAGATATCTTTAAAAACGAAAACATTTCATTTCTATTTAAATATTAAATATAATTATTAAATATTAAAAATAATATTAAATTAAATAGATCTTTTAAATTCGAGAAAAATAAAATTATTATTTTTTATTTAATAATCCCTGATACACAAGGTACAATAAATAAAATTTACTTTTTAAAAAAATTAATTTTCATATTTTTTCAAATTTCTTTAACAATACAAATTTACTATAATTTATAATATTTTATCATTAAAAATTACATAAAAATCTTATAAAATTAAATTATTTTTATTAAATAAAAATTATAAAAATCAATTATAAAATAATTTTAAAATTTCAAATTAAGTTGAATTTAACAACTATAAAATTTATTGTAAATAAAAATATTCTGACATAGAAATAATTTGAATTCTAAATACACTTTCCAGTATATTTACTTTGTTACGACTTATTCCATATGAAATGAAAGTGACGGGCGATTTGTACATATTTAATTCTAAATTCAAATTAATTTAATTTTTAAATTTACTATTAAGTCCAATTTCAAATAATTATTTCAAATTAATTTCCATTAAATAAAATTTTATTGTAATTCATTTTAACTTTAATATAAACTACATCTTGATCTGAAATAAATTTTAATAAAAATTTTAGAAAATTTATAAATTCTAAAAAAATATCCTGTTAACGAAAATAAATAAATTAAATAAATTAAAGTAAGATACCTCGTGAAATATCGTTCAAAAAACAAATTCCCCTAATTAGTTTTAAATACCGCCAATTCTTTTAATTTTAAAGAACATAACTATTAATCATCAAAATAATAATTTACATCTAAAATAATAGGGTATCTAATCCTAGTTTATTAATTAGATTTAATAAAATAATATATTATAAAATTAAATTAAAATAAAAATAAATTTCACCTAAATTTTTAAATTTTAATTAATAATTAAATTTTAATTTATAATTTATAAATTTATAATATTAATTTATATAAATTGTATAACCGCAGCTGCTGGCACAATATTTGCCTATATTTCAATATAATTAATAATTCTAAATTACTTTAATTATTAAAATTAAATACTGTTTTTTATTAAATTATTAAAAAAAAATTTACATATATTTTAAATTATAAAACTAATAAATATTCATTTATTTAAGCCAAGATCAAACTTTATAAAAATAAAAAAGTATTTATAAAAATTAATTATTTATATTCATATTTATATTCATATTTATATTCATATTTATATTCATATTTATATTCATATTTATATTCATATTTATATTCATATTTATATTCATATTTATATTCATATTTATATTCATATTTATATTCATATTTATATTCATATTTATATTCATATTCATATTTATATTTATATTTATATTTATATTTATATTTATATTTATATTTATATTTATATTTATATTTATATTTATATTTATATAAATAATATTAATATAAATAATAATAATAATATATTATTATAAATAATATATTATTATTATAAATAATATATTATTATTATAAATAATATATTATTATTATAAATAATATATTATTATTATTATAAATAATATATTATTATTATAAATAATATATTATTATAAATAATATTTATATATATATATATATATATTAAAAAAAAAAAGATAAGCTAAATTTAAGCTAATGGATTCATAATCCATCAATAAAAATTATTTTTTTTCTTTTTAATATCAAATTTAATTAATTAATTAATTAATTAATATATATATATATATATATATATATATATATATATATAATTTAAATAAATAATAAATGATATGCCTGAATTAAAGGATTATTTTGATAGAATAAATCATGTAATAAATTATTACTATCATTAAAGTAAATATCTTAATATGATAAATAAAACAAATAAAAAATTTATGTATATTTAAATTTTAATAGAAAGTTTGATTAAAGTAAATATAATCTTAATATGATAAATAAAACAAATAAAAAATTTATGTATATTTAAATTTTAATAGAAAGTTTGATTAAAGTAAATATAATCTTAAKNTRATAATAATATTTAATATTTTAACCTATTATATTTATTTTAATTAAACTTTTTACTTAATAAATTTAATTAAATAAATTTCAATTATATATTTATATATATATATATATATATATATATATATATTATAAGATCTTATAAATATATATCTAAATAATAATTTTACATTATAATAAATAAATATTATATTATTTTTATAAATATCTTAAAGATTTTTTCTCTAATTTAATCTAAGTTTTCATTATTTTTATATATGAACTACTTTAATTTTAAATTCAGAATATAAATGGAATGCTTCCTTAACATTTTTTAGATGTTTAATACATAATCTTTCTAAATAATGTTAATTACATTTATCTCAAATACCATTTATAGTTTTAATAAATAAATTTAAATTAATTTAAATAATGTATAATATAAAAAACCTTAATTTTAAAAAAAATTTTAATTAATTTATTTTATTTTTATAATTAAAATATCACATTTATCTATATATTTATTTATATATATATATATATATATATAATTTAAGTAATAATAATATTTAATATTTTAACCTATTATATTTATTTTAATTAAACTTTTTACTTAATAAATTTAATTAAATAA